GGGGATATTCCCGATACTCACAAAGAAAAGGGGAAGTGACTTGGACAAAAAGGGAAGTGACTTGGACAAAAAGAGAAGTGACTTGGACAAAAAGAAACGAAGTGACTTAGACAAATCTTGTTTGTCGATAGCCTCGGACCAATCAATCGAATATTGATTAATACGGAATCGATCGAACACTACTTGAAAACGCTTCTTCTGTTCAGAAACGAAATCTTCCAAATGTTCCTGGAAATTCTTGCTCCCATTGGACCATTTGTATCTATATGCATCAGGATCCCGATTCATGGATCTCTCGGTTCGAGAAATAAGAGGATCAAACCATTTCTTCTGACTCTTTTTCAAATTCGATAAATGTTGGTTGATCGTATATTTCATTACAGTTATATGATTCAGAGTATCATTTCCTATTTGATCCCTTTGAATTCCATATTCGAAGTTGCGATCGGATCTATTCATTAAAAAGAATCGATTCGATACATTTCTTATGTACCCGTAGGTGCTATATTGGATTTGAATCAGATTTCGGATCAATCTATATTGATTGACTGCCTCCATTATGTTGTTGCTAGCAAATACCGCTGTTTTTAGTTTTGGATCTTCCAAATCATTCCCGCAGTGGATCCGGACCGATTTTTTTCTGATCCTTCGATAAAAAGATTCATTCTCTTCATAAAAAAGAGGAGGTAGAACCAATAAAGATTTCTTTTTCGATTCATCTCTGGAGTTGAATACCTCATTCAAGAATTTTTTTTGATCCAACCCGTAGGAATCAATAGAAAAGGCAAATCCCCTATGATACACCAGATCCGGCTCGGTTATTGATAGAGTGAATAGATCTGCCATTTCTTGAAATCTCTCTTCTGATTCAAAATCGTGGTGTAACGTGTATCCCCCTTTGTTCCGGTCATGGAATAGATGAAATAAATCAAAAAATGGATTCTTGTTCAAGAATGAAATCTTATTGGAACTGTCCATATCCGATTCATCCTTCGGAACCATATCACATCCCGGATCTGATGAAATAGGATGAATTGAGACGGTTTTTTGTAAATACGTAATTATCTTGAATATATCAACCATTTCTTTATTTTCCGATCGCCTGGAAGGGACAAAAGAAACATCTTGTTTTTTCTTCCAAAATCTCTGATCTCTAGTGGACCTCTCAGTAGGATTCGAACCCAGATGAAGTTCTGACCATCTGTCAGAGAAAAAAGAACGAATTGATCTTGTAGGATTCCCAAGAAATTCTTCGATTTCTTCCGGAAGCAGATGATTATTCATCTGCTTCTCACGTTCCGTGAATAGCCGGGACATTGAGGAAGATCCAAAAAGGCATTTCGGGAATCGATCTGATTCTATCTCTGTTCGTTCCGTTTGAAGAAAGGAAGGATCCCAAAGAATCGATCTTTCTTTTAGTTGCTGAATCTCTGTTTGATCGATCAATGTGTGATATTCTGAATCCTCATTTCTAATGGAATCGAAATGATCTATGGATTGATCAGAAGATCCTTTCAATTGGCTAGAATCCGTTACTTGAACGAAAATAGATCTTGTGGAATCATATTGAATATTTGACAATACATTCCGTACCTTGCTAAAAAACCGATCCTTGTTTCCCAACCACACATTGTCTAACCAAATCAAATTCTCTCTCGATACGTTCCTCAAAAAATCCAATTCGTGCTGATTCTTCCCCCAACTAACGAAGAGATCTTGGCGGAATTGCCACATATGAAATTGAGCACAATTTTGCAAAGAAATACCCCACTTGTTTCTCGAGAAGAGATGGGAAACATGCTCAATATCATTTGATTGAATAGTTGCCTCAGCTCCTTGCTGTTTGAAGAAACCCTTCCCTTCAATTGGTCTTTTTTCACGAAAAGCAGACATGAGATAACAAATCAAGTCTTTCCCTAAGATTTCGAATAGCTGTCCCGAATTCAAGTTGATTATGTTTCGCTTCTTCCTCGGAGAAAGACGATCAAACAATTCCCAATCATGGTCCTTGCGGATCGGATCATCCATATAGGATAAAAAAAGAAACTCCAGATATTTGCTATCTTTCTCTTTGAATGAGATCTCAATTCCAGCTACGGTTTCATTAGATATCTTACAACTAAAATCCCTCTTTTTTCCGATCCGGTTCCTCCACCATCGCGAACTCCGCATGATACACTTTTTATTTATTGGGAGAACCCAAGTAATCTCTTGCGGATCCATGAAACAACTCTCAGAAATCTTTTTCCCTTTTGGAAGATACAGGAGCGAAACAATCAACCTATTGATATTGGAAGACCAAAAAGATTCTTCCAATGTCTCATTTCTGGGTCCAATGGAATTCATAGGTATAGGAAGAAGCCCCATCAAATAGAGATTTTTTCTTTCGACCATCTTTCGATTGTTAATACGAGATATAAGGACCGCTACTACAAGCAGTACTACACCTTTGATCGTGAAATATCGATTGCTTGTTGAACCCTGTGAATCACGTGAAAGT